GCATTCAAAATTGTAGAGTATACAGAAGAAGAAAGAAAAAGAGAAGAAGAAAAAGAGACGAAGGAAAGAACGGAGAAAGAGCGAATACAGATAGCAGAGGCCTGGGATACCATTCCAGTTACACAAGTAATAAGAGGTTGCATGTTACTAACTCAATCTATTTTTAGAAAATATATTGTATTACCTTCATTGCTAATTGCAAAAAATAGTGGACGCATGTTCCTATTTCAATTTCCCGAATGGTTTGAGGATTTACAGGAATGGAATAGAGAGATGCATGTTAAATGTACCTATAATGGTGTTCCATTATCCGAAACAGAATTTCCGAAAAATTGGTTGACAGACGGTATTCAGATAAAAATCTTATTTCCTTTCCGTCTGAAACCTTGGCACAAATCGAAACTACGATCATCTAAGAAAGGTTTAATGAAAAAGAAAAAAAAAAAAGATGTTTTTTGTTTTTTAACAGTTTGGGGAATGGAAACCGAACTTCCTTTTGGGTCGCCCCGAAAACGACCTTCCTTTTTGAAACCCATTTTTAAGGAAATTGAAAAAAAAATTGGAAAATTGAAAAAGAAGTCTTCTCGAGTTCTAATAGTTTTTAAAAGAAAAATAAAATTACTTCGAAAAGTTTTAAAAGAAACAAAAGAATGGGTTATCGAAAGTGTTATTTTTATAAAAAGAATAATAAAAGAACTTTCAAAAATTCTGTTATTTCGATTAACAGGAGGAAAAGTATATGAATCAAGTGAAATTAAAGAAGAAAAAGATTCTATAATAAGCAATCAGCTAATTCACGAATCGTTTAGTGAAATTGCATCTACGAATTGGACAAAGTCTTCATTAACAGAAAAAAAAATCAAGGATTTGACTACTAAAACAAGTACAATTCGAAATCAAATAGAAAGAATTATAAAAGAGCAAAAAAAAGTAACTCCAAGAATAAATAATATTAGTCTTAAAAAAACAAGTTATAATGCTAAAAGATTCGAAAAATGGCAAATATTAAAAAAAAGAAATGCTCGATTAATCTCTAAATTACCTCTTTTTTTGAAATTTTTCATTGAAAGAATCTACACAGATATATTTTTATGTATCATTAATATTTCCAGAATGAATACAGAACTTTTTCTTGAATCAACAAAAAAAATTATTGATAAATCCATTTACAATAATGAAAGAAAACAAGAAAGAATTAATAAAATTAAGAAAAATCTAATTCCATTTATTTCGACTATAAAAAAGTCACTTGATAATATTAGTAATAGTCAAAAAAATTCACCTATTTTTTGTGACTTATCCTACGTGTCACAAGCATATGTATTTTTCAAATTATCACAAATCCAAGTTAGTAACTCGTATAAATTAAGAGCTGTTCTTCAATCTCAAGGAATTCCCCCGCCTGAAATAAAGGATTCTTTTGAAACACAAGGAATGGTTGATTCAAAATTAGGGGATAAGAAACTTCCGAGTTATGAAATGAATCCATGGAAAAAGTGGTTAAGAGGATATTATCAATACAATTTATCTCAGAGCAGATGGTATAGATTAATACCAGAAAAATGGCGCAATACAGTTCATCAGCGTCGTATAGCTAAAAAGGAAAATTTTAGCAAAAGGCATTCATATGAAAAAGACCAATTAATTGATTTAAAAAAACAAAAACAAATTGAAGTATATTCATTATCTAATCAAAAAAGAAAAGAGAATTTGCAAAAATACTATAAATATGATCTTTTATCATATAAATTTCTTAATTATGAAAATAAAACGGAATACTTTTTTTATAGATCTCCGTTTCAAGGACGTAAGAAGCAAGAGATTTCTTATAACATGCATAAAGAAAATATACTGAGGAACATCCCTATCGATAATTATCTAGGAAAGGTCGATATTCTATATATGGAAAAAACGGTCGATAGAAAATATTTTGATTGGAACATTCTCAATTTTGATCTTAAACAAAAAGGCGATATTGAGGCCTGGGTCAGCAATGGGAATCAAAATACTCAAATAATTCCTAAAAAAGATCTTTTTTACCTTATGATTCCAGAAATCAATCCACCAAACTCCGACAAAGTATTTTTTGATTGGATGGGAATGAATGAAAAAATGCTAAAGTGTCACATAGCGAATTTGGAACCTTGGTTCTTCCCAGAATTTGTGTTACTTTATAATGCATATAAAAGGAAACCTTGGTTTATACCAAGCAAATTACTTCTTTCAAATTTTCATAAAAATGAAAATAGTAGTGAAAATAAAAAAATAAATCAAAAGCAAAAAGGAAGTTTTTTGATACCATCGAATAAAAAGCATCGAAATCAAGGAGAAAAAGAACCCACAAGTCCAGGAAATCTTGGATCCGTTCTCTCACAACAAAAAGATAGTGAAGAAAATTATGCAAGATCAGACATGAAAAAGGGGAAAAAGAAAAAACAATACAAAAGCAGCGTGAGAGCAGAACTAGATTTCTTCCTGAAACGTTATTTGCTTTTTCAATTGAGATGGGACGATACTTTGAATGAAAGACTGATCAATAATGTCAAGGTATATTGTCTCCTGCTTAGACTGATAGATCCAACCCAAATTACTATACCCTTGATTCAAAATGGAGAAATGAGTTTGGATATAATGCTGATTGAGAAGAATTTAACTCTTAGCCAATTGATGAAAAAGGGAATATTGATTATAGAACCCATTCGTCTGTTTGGAAAAAACGATGCACAATTTATTATGTATCAAACCATAGGTATTTCATTGGTTCATAAGAGTAAGCACCAAACTAATCAAAAATACCAAGAACAAAGATATGTTTCTAAGAAGAATTTTGATGAAACTATTTCATCACACCAAAGAATAACTGAAAATAGAAACAAAAATCATTTGGATTTGCTTGTTCCTGAAAAGATTTTATCGTTTAGACATCGTAGAAAGTTGAGAATTCGAAGTTGTTTTAATTCAAAGAATAGAAATGTTGAAGATAGAAATCCAGTATTTTGGAATGCAAAGGATGTAAAAGACAGCATTTCGCATGACAGTAACCATTTTGATAGAGAGAAAAATCAATTAATGAAATTAAAGCTCTTTCTTTGGCCTAATTATCGATTAGAGGATTTAGCTTGTATGAATCGTTATTGGTTTGATACCAATAACGGCAGTCGTTTCAGTATGTTAAGAATACATCTGTATCCACGATTGAAATTTTGACATTTCGTGGATAATACACTTTTTCTATATATTCTATACCCTATATATATAATAGGGTATATCAAAGCAAACAAATACATAGATCACATGTCTTGTCTCACATTTCATTCTAATATCCAATAGGAAATGAATAATGTCTCGATTAGATCTCGAAATGAATCAACAGAACCTTCTTTGTTTTAGGTCTAAATTCTTCGATGCGAAAATGTACCAATCCTTTTCTATCCCTATCTAAATCCAATTAGAAATTGGATTAATTGATTTGAATTCCGAAAATTAGGAGTTCATAAAGAAATTTGGATTAGATTATTGTATATACCAGATTCCAATTAATGGCATTATTATTACTGATCAATAAAATCCGTATCTGTAAAAAGGGAAAGGGGATTTTTTTATGGTAACAAATTCATTCATTTGGGTTATTTCTCAAAAAGAAAACGAAGAAAACAGAGGGTCTGTTGAATTTCAAGTATTCAGTTTTACCACTAAGATAAGAAGACTTACTTCACATTTGGAATTGCACAAAAAAGACTCTTCATCCCAGAGAGGTTTGCGGAAAATTTTGGGAAAACGCCAACGACTGCTGGCCTATTTGTCAAAAAAAAATAGAAGACGCTATAAAGAATTAATTAGTGAGTTAAATATTCGAGAGATAAAAACTCGTTAATTTGAAGCGTGATACCATTTGAGCTTAGTCGTTTAAATTTTGATGAACTTCTTTTTACTTTCAGCAATGCATGGAAGAACGACTCGGGAAAAAACTTATGATTGCACCAACTACAAGAAAAGACCTCATGATAGTCAATATGGGCCCTCACCACCCATCAATGCATGGTGTTCTTCGACTGATTGTTACTCTCGATGGTGAAAATGTTATTGATTGTGAACCAATACTGGGTTATTTACATAGAGGGATGGAGAAAATTGCGGAAAATCGAACAATTATACAATATTTGCCTTATGTAACGCGTTGGGATTATTTAGCTACTATGTTCACAGAAGCAATAACCGTAAATGGACCCGAACAGCTAGGCAATATTCAAGTACCTAAAAGGGCTAGCTATATCAGAGCTATTATGTTGGAGTTAAGTCGTATCGCTTCTCATTTGTTATGGCTTGGCCCATTTATGGCAGATATTGGGGCACAGACCCCTTTCTTCTATATTTTTCGAGAACGAGAGTTAATATATGACTTGTTCGAAGCTGCTACCGGTATGCGCATGATGCATAATTATTTTCGTATCGGAGGAGTAGCTGCTGATCTACCTCATGGCTGGATAGATAAATGTTTGGATTTTTGCGATTATTTTTTAACCGGGGTTGCTGAATATCAAAAGCTTATTACGCGGAATCCTATTTTTTTAGAACGAGTTGAGGGCGTAGGCATTATTGGCGCAGAAGAAGCACTAAATTGGGGTTTATCGGGCCCAATGTTACGAGCTTCCGGAATACAGTGGGATCTTCGTAAAATTGATCGTTATGAGTCTTACGACGAATTTGATTGGGAGATTCAATGGCAAAAAGAAGGGGATTCATTAGCTCGGTATTTAGTACGAATCAGTGAAATGACAGAATCCATAAAAATTATCCAACAGGCTCTGGAAGGAATTCCAGGGGGACCCTATGAGAATTTAGAAATTCGACGCTTTGGTAGAATAAAAGACCCTGAATGGAATGATTTTGACTATCGATTTATTAGTAAAAAACCTTCTCCAACTTTTGAATTGTCTAAGCAAGAACTTTATGTAAGAGTCGAAGCACCAAAAGGAGAATTGGGAATTTTTCTGATAGGA